GCATGGTGGATTCACAATCCACTGCCTTGATCCACTTGGCTACATCCGCCCCTTCCCTTATCTAGCTAAAGGATTTTCTCTTTTTTCCATTCATCATTATACTTCAGATTAAGATCGAGATATTGGACATAGAATGCCAATTTCAAAAATGTAAAAAAAGGAGTAATCAGCCGTGACACGTTCACTAAAAAAAAACCCTTTTGTAGCTAATCATTTATCGGGAAGAATTGAAAAACTCAACAGGAGGGAGGAGAAAGAAATCATAGTGACTTGGTCTCGGGCATCTACCATTATACCCACAATGATTGGCCATACAATCGCTATTCATAATGGAAAGGAACATTTACCTATTTATATCACAGATCGTATGGTCGGTCACAAATTGGGAGAATTCGCACCTACTCTCACTTTCGTGAGACACGCGAGAAACGATAATAAATCTCGTCGTTAGTCGTTCTACTAAGTATTCATGTGAAAAGCCTTATCTTAATAGTATTTAGACTTAAGAGTCTTTATCTTATAGTAAGAGTATAGGTATATTTCTTTTCTTTTTCTAGTAGACTAATATACTAAGACTTAGACTTTTCTGACTTATCTTATACTATACTTCACCTAAGCACTTATCATTCATTGGCGGGGGAGAACTTTTATGATAAAGAACGAAAATTCGGATAGAGAAGCAAACGTGTTAGCTCAACATATATGTATGTCTGTTTTCAAAGCACGAAGAGTAATTGATCAGATTCGCGGACGTTCTTATGAGGAAACACTCATGATACTGGAACTAATGCCTTATCGGGCATCTTATCCAATCTTAAAATTAGTTTATTCTGCAGCAGCAAATGCTAGTCATAATATGGGTTTGAATGAAGCTGATTTATTTATTAGTAAAGCTGAAGTCAATAGAGGTGCTATTGTGAAAAAGTTAAGACCCCGGGCTCGAGGGCGTAGTTATATGATAAAAAAAACTACTTGTCATATAAAGATTCTTTTAAAAGAAAAATAGAGATTTTTGATTCATCTAAATAAATATAATTTAGATTCCTATTTATAAAAAAATGGATGGAAAAATAATAGAAAAATATGGGACAAAAAATAAATCCACTTGGTTTCAGACTTGGAACAACTCAAAGTCATCATTCTTTTTGGTTCGCAAAACCAAAGAATTTTTCCATGGGCCTACAAGAAGATGAAAGAATACGGAATTGTATTAAGGACTATGTAAAAAAAAATAAGAGAATATCCTCAGGTTTCGAAGGAATTGCCCATATAGAAATTCAAAAAAGAATAGATTTGATTCAGGTCATAATCTATATTGGATTTCCCAATTTATTAATAGAAGGACGAACACGGGGAGTCGAAGAATTACAGATGAATGTACAAAAAGAGTTTCATTCTGTAAACCGGAGACTCAACATTGCTATCACAAGAATTGAAAAGCCTTATGGACAACCTAATATTCTTGCAGAATATATAGCTTTACAATTAAAAAATAGAGTCTCATTTCGAAAGGCAATGAAAAAAGCTATTGAATTAACTGAACAAACGGGTACAAAAGGAATTCAAGTGCAAATTGCAGGGCGTATCGACGGAAAAGAGATTGCACGTGTCGAATGGATCAGAGAAGGCAGGGTTCCCTTACAAACAATTCGCGCTAAAATTGATCACTGTTCCCATACAATTAGAACTATCTATGGAGTCTTAGGCATCAAAATTTGGATATTTGTAAACCAAGAATAAGAAAATAATAATAATGGACCTTTCTTTATCTCGCCATTCTGCTCATCGATAGAAAAAATTTAGAAACTATTTTCTTCTTTTTATTTTTTTTTTTCTTAATCAAAGAAAAACGAACAATTATAATTCTATAAGGTTAAATAAAAATTTGATTTACCCTTTAATTTAATTTAGATTTTAGTATAATTGCTATGCTCAGTGTGTGACTCGTTAGTTTTTTATTTAGAGTTGAGAATTGAGATTGAAAAAAAAAACAAGCTGACCCCACTATAAACTTAGTAACTATCAAAACTAAATAAACTCAAAACTAATAACCAACTTATTGCTTCGTATTGTCGAGATCCCAAGAAACAGTCACTATATGACTGAATCGATCATATAGTTGTAGCAACTGAAATTCTTTTCATAAAAAAGAAATATGATTATGAATTGTGAAAAAAAAAAGGGATGTGGAAAAATGGAAGGATGATAGAAAGAGAGAATAAAGATCTCAATGATATATGATTCCCATATGTATGGTTTATGAAGAATTACCCCATAAAAAAGGCAGTGTTATAAAGCATCAACATCAATATACAATAAAAATACAAAATATACAATTCCAATATAATAAGAAATATACAAATAAAAAAGAGAAATAAAATAGAAACATAGAAGAAAATAGAATAAATATAATAAAATAAATTAAATTAAAATAAGAATCTAAATAATCTAATAAATATGTATAATATAGTCTATTATGTATCTAATAAGATAGAAATAGATAAAGAAATAATAAGATATCAAATATCAAAGATAGAAAAATCTATAATATAAAAAATAGAAAATAGAGAATAATTTAATCGAGCTTCGGGTTAAGAAAAACTGAGGAGATTGACTCGGAAACAAATAACAGATTTTGTTGAGAGCTCCATTGCAGAGTTCAGGCCTAAGCATTAATGGAGAAGCTATGGGAACGATGGAACCTGTGACTACATAGGATTTTCTTGAAAACAAATCAATCCTAATGATTCATTGGGTAGGATGGCGGAATGAACCAAGAAAAAATGGATTTCTTCTGAAGGGTCATGAATTGACCCTACAAACGAAGGAGGAAAGAGTCAATATTCGCCCGCGAACCCTTTCTTTCTTTTTATTTAATTGAAGAATTTCATTTATTGGATGACTATTGGCATGATTCAATAGAGGTAAAGTAAAATAATTTATAAATCTTGATAAAAGAAAGAAGCATTGTATATAAACAAACACGCCTAGTTATCTAGTTATATATACAGCTACCTATGTAACAAATTCAATATCAAAAAAAATTAGTATATTCTTTCTTTTGATAGAGAATGAAATACATAAATACATGTATATATGTAATATTATTGAATCATTTCATTCGCGAGGAGCTGGATGAGAAGAAACTCTCATGTCCGGCTCTGCAGTAGAGATGGAATTCAGAAACAACCATCAACTATAACCCCAAAAGAACCAGATTTCGTAAACAACATAGAGGTAGAATGAAGGGAATATCTTGTCGAGGCAATCATATTTGTTTTGGCAGATATGCTCTTCAGGCACTTGAACCTGCTTGGATCACAGCTAGACAAATAGAAGCAGGGCGAAGAGCAATGACACGATATGCGCGTCGTGGTGGAAAGATATGGGTACGTATCTTTCCCGACAAACCTGTTACTGTAAGACCTACAGAAACACGTATGGGTTCGGGCAAGGGATCCCCCGAATATTGGGTATCCGTTGTTAAACCGGGCCGAATACTTTATGAAATGAGTGGAGTATCAGAAACTGTAGCCAAAGCTGCTATGGAAATAGCTGCATGCAAAATGCCTATACGAACTCAATTTGTTATTTCAGGATAGGTAAACAAAAATAAAAGAAAAAGGAGTATTGAGAATGAAAAAACAACCACGGATTTATTTATCTCTGGACAGACAATATTTCTTTTTTCCCTTATCCCTTGCATTGAAATAAGAGATTCAAATAAAAATGATATGATTCAACCTCAGACCCTTTTGAATGTAGCGGATAACAGTGGAGCTCAAGAATTGATGTGTATTCGAATCATAGGAACTGGTAATCACCGATATGCTCATATTGGCGATGTTATTGTTGCTGTAATCAAAGAAGCAGTGCCCAACATGCCTCTAGAAAGATCAGAAATAATTAGAGCTGTGATTGTACGCACGTGTAAAGAACTCAAACGTGACAACGGCATGATAATACGATATGATGACAATGCAGCGGTTATCATTGATCAAGAAGGAAATCCAAAAGGAACTCGAATTTTTGGTGCGATTGCTCGGGAATTGAGACAGTTGAATTTTACTAAAATAGTTTCATTAGCACCCGAAGTATTATAGATGAAAATAGGCTATATCCTATCTATATATCTATATATAGAATAGAATATTCAAATATCTGAAATAGATCCGATTAATAGATTGTGTCTCATGCATATACTTTAAATTTCTAATAATTTTTTAGAATTGAATAATTTCAAAAAAAAAGATTCAATAAAAAATAAAACAAAAAAGAAGCATGTTGATTATATCAAAATGAGGAGGCACCAATAACTATAGTTCGTCATGGGTAGGGACATTATTGCCGATATAATAACTTCTATAAGAAATGCTGACATGGATCAAAAGGGAAGAGTTCAAATAGTATCTACTAATATCACTAAAAACATTGTGAAAATACTTTTACGAGAAGGTTTTATTGAAAACGTTCGAAAACATCAAGAAAGTCAAAAAAAATTCTTGGTTTCAACCTTACGACATAGAAAGACTAGGAAAGGTAATAAAATAATTTTAAAGCGTATCAGCCGACCTGGTCTACGAATCTATTCCAACTATCAACGAATTCCTAAGATTTTAGGTGGAATGGGAATTGTAATTCTTTCTACTTCTCGAGGTATAATGACAGATCGAGAAGCTCGACTAGAAAAAATTGGAGGAGAAATTTTGTGTTATATATGGTGATTCTCCTCGGGTACCCTAATTTTCTCTCGAACTTACTATTTGTAAAATAGAGAAGAGAAGTGAATTATAGAACTCTTCCTCTATTAGTTGATACTTAAAGGGGGTTCCCTGGAATGAAAGAACAAAAATTGATTCATGAGGGTTTAATTACTGAATCACTTCCCAACGGTATGTTCCGAGTTAGGTTAGATAATGAAGATCTAATTCTAGGTTATATTTCAGGGAGAATCCGGCGCAGTTTTATACGTATACTACCCGGAGATAGAGTCAAAATAGAAATGAGTCGTTATGATTCAACCAGGGGACGTATAATTTATAGACTTCGCAAAAAAGATTCGAACGATTAGATCATTCTTATTAGATCATTCTTTTAAACATCCTTTTCGTAGGGATATAATTCGAAGTTAAAAAATGCAATAAACTGATTTTTGTTTCCAAAAAAATAGATTCAGAATGAAGGTAAGGAATTCTAAATATGAAAATAAGGGCTTCTGTTCGTAAAATTTGTGAAAAATGTCGCTTGATTCGTAGGCGGGGGCGAATTATAGTCATTTGTTCCAATCCGAGACATAAACAGAGACAGGGGTAATCCTTCTCAAGTTCTAAATCAAGAACTTTTTAAAAGAAAAACCCATGTACATGTAAAAAGAAAGAAGAATGGATTCGTTTTCATATGAAATGGATATCCCCGTATCTTTCTGTAGATTTCTGATTCTTCTTTCTTTTTATTTTATTCTTATGAATATGATATAATAAAATATGACAAAACCTATAGCAAAAATTGGTTTACGTAAGAATGCACGCATTGGTTCAAATAAGAATGAACGTAGAATACCAAAAGGAGTTATTCATGTTCAAGCGAGTTTCAACAATACTATTGTAACTGTTACAGACGTACGAGGTCGGGTAGTTTCTTGGGCTTCCGCAGGTACCTCTGGATTCAGAGGCACAAGAAAAGGAACACCCTATGCTGCTCAAGCCGCAGCATTGAATGCTATTCGTACATTAGTTGATCAGGGTATGCAACGAGCAGAAGTTATGATAAAGGGTCCAGGTCTCGGAAGAGATGCGGCATTACGAGCCATTCGTAGAAATGGGATGCTATTAAGTTTCGTACGTGATGTAACACCCATGCCGCATAATGGATGTCGCCCCCCTAAAAAAAGACGTGTGTAGAAATAAGAATTAAAGAGATTCCAAGAGAAATAAATGATTCAATGATCTGATCCAATAATCATAAATAAAAGAAAAATAATAGTATGGTTCGAGAAGAAGTAGCAGTATCCACTCGAACACTACAGTGGAAATGTGTTGAATCCAGAGTAGACAGCAAGCGTCTTTATTATGGTCGTTTCGTTCTGTCCCCGCTTATGAAAGGTCAAGCCGATACCATAGGTATTGCCGTGCGAAGGGCTTTACTTGGAGAAATAGAAGGAACATGTATCACACGTGCAACATCTGAAAATGTGCTGCATGAATATTCTACGATAGCAGGTATTGAAGAATCAGTACATGAGATTTTAATAAATTTGAAAGAGATTGTACTGAGAAGTAATCTCTATGGAGTTAGGGACGCATCCATTTGCGTCAGGGGTCCCAAATACATAACAGCCCAAGATATCATCTCACCGCCTTCTGTAGAAATAGTTGACACGACACAGCATATAGCTAACCTGATAGAACCAATTGATTTGTGTATTGAATTACAAATCAAGAGAGATCGCGGATATCGTATGAAATCCACAAACGACTCTCACGATGGAAGTTATCCTATAGATATTGTATCCATGCCTGTTCGAAATGCGAATCATAGTATTCATTCTTATGGGAATGGGAATGAAAAACAAGAGATACTCTTTCTAGAAATATGGACGAATGGAAGTTTAACTCCTAAAGAAGCACTTTATGAAGCTTCTCGTAATTTGATTGATTTATTGATTCCTTTTCTACATGCAGAGGAAGAGGACATGAATTTCGAGGAAAATGAAAACAGATGGAATCTACCCTTTTCCTTTCAAGACAGATTCACTAATCTCAAGAAAAACAAAAAAGGAATTCCATTGACATGTATTTTTATTGACCAATCAGAATTGTCTTCCAGGACCTATAATTGTCTCAAAAGGTCCAATATACATACATTATTGGACCTTTTGAGTCACAGCCAAGAAGATCTTATGAAAATGGAATATTTTCGCATCGAAGATGTAAAACAGATATTGGGTACTCTACAGAAGCATTTTGCAATCAATTTACCTAAGAAAAAGTTTTCATTTTAAATCCATTGGAATTTTGTCATTTTTAGAAATAAAAAAGAATAGAATGAGTTTTTAATCTCCGACACGGTCCATATATTTGCAGAATAGATCATAATAAGATTGATGTATCTAAGGAAGATCCAGAAGGGGATCTTCCTTAGATACCTATGTCGTGGTATTTCACGGTTGAATCAATTTGAAAAAGACCTAAAGTTAGGGATTTCTCAATAGGTAAAGTTGCTCCGATACCTAACCAAAGAGCTACTGCGGTACCGATCAAAAAGACTGTTGTAGCTACTGGACGACGAAATGGATTTTGGAATTTATTGACATTCTCCAAAAAAGGTACTGTCAATAATCCTATTGGTACTGAAACCATTAAAAGAACACCCAATAACTTATTGGGTACTGTGCGAAGTATTTGAAATACGGGAAAGAAGTACCATTCGGGTAATATTTCCAACGGAGTTGCAAACGGATCCGCCGGTTCACCGATCATTGACGGCTCTAGAACTGCTAAGCCCACATTACATGCAATAGTGCCTAGAATTACTACTGGAAAAATATATAAAAGATCATTGGGCCATGCAGGTTCTCCATAATAATTATGTCCCATCCCTTTAGCCAATTTAGCTCTTAATACAGGATCATTCAAATCAGGTTTCTTTGTTATTTGGATAGGTGAATCCTTGTGGATCCATCCCCCAAAGGAACCGGACATGATAATTTTTTATCATCCGGCTCGAGCAAGAATCAAAAGAATTACAGAAATAGATCCATAGAAGATCTATATTTCATACATATCTACATATAGAGTGACTCTATGTAATAAAAGATTTATCAAATTCCATTTACCCGAGTTGCAACGATTCATTGCAAAGAATTCAGTTCTGGCAACAAGGAAATGCTCAATATCCAAGTAGGCTTACAAATTCGATCATGATCAAGTGCTTTTTGGATTGTCTCATGTCTTTTGGTTGGTATTTATCCCCACAACATCTCGATTGTATTACATACAAAAATACAAAGTTTTTACTTGTTACTAATAAAGTCTAGCCCCCGTTCTTCCTTAGATCCCTTATTTCACTCCGATAGTATCATAGATCAGGGTCGATGCAGAGGAAATGAATGCATCTACATACTATAAAAAACTTACTAAGATTACTATCAAATTAATACGAAATACTAATACTATCAATTAATTATAATAAAATGACTAAAAAAAAAAAAAGAAAAATCAAACAAAGTGGAATAAATAGAACATTGGATCATTCCACATCGCTTATTCTAGGGATCTTACGGAGCCTGTTCATGCATGACATGATTCGGGTATGATCATAGAAAATATTCTCCTCAAGCGAACCGGCCTATCCTATGCTACATAAAGGGACTGACGTGATGGTTGGATGCGGAGACACATTGGGTTGTGAATTCCAACGTGGCGGATAAAATCATATATCCGCATGGGCCAATCAATAGTTCAAGTCACACACTCCCATAATCCATCCTCTTTTAGGAAAATATACTTCAACTATTCGATTCGTATCAAATAAACAATACTTCAGAGTTGAATAGAAGTATCCAAATAACATGTCTTATTTTTAAATAATCCATATTTGTAGCAATGAAAGACTCTTGTTCCTCCCCGATATGATAAATTACAAATATCTAGGATCTGCCTTCTCTATAAAGGACCCGAAATACCTTGCTTACGTATCATTGGAAAATGCATTAACATAAATACGGCAGTAAGAAGAGGCAATACAAAAGTATGTAAACTATAAAAACGAGTCAAAGTGGATTGGCCCACACTAGCACTTCCACGTAATAATTCTACCAAAGGCGATCCTATTATAGGAATAGCTTCAGGCACGCCTGTTACAATTTTTACTGCCCAATAGCCAATTTGGTCCCGAGGTAAGGAATAACCAGTTACGCCAAAAGATGCGGTCAATACAGCCAGAACCACCCCTGTAACCCAAGTTAATTCGCGGGGTTTTTTAAACCCACCCGTAAGATACACACGAAATACGTGCAAGATCATCATTAGAACCATCATACTTGCTGACCATCGATGAACTGATCGAATTAACCAACCAAAGTTGGCCTCAGTCATTATGTATTGAACAGAGGAAAAAGCCTCTGTAACAGTTGGACGATAGTAAAAGGTCATAGCAAAACCCGTAGCTACTTGTACTAAAAAACAAGTAAGTGTAATCCCCCCTAGACAATAAAATATGTTGACATGAGGAGGAACATATTTACTAGTTATATCATCTGCAATCGCTTGAATCTCGAGACGTTCCTCGAACCAATCATATACTTTATTGAGATAGGTAACCCAAGAAAGACTCCCCCTCTGAGAGCCGTATATGAGAATTTCATCTCGTACGGCTCAAGCCGTAACACACAAATACTGGTTTCAACGGATATGGAATAGCGAGTTTAAAACTTCTTGTGGCTTAGCCGCTTGACTCGATTTGACCCAAAGATATGAAGTAAGAAAAATCCGGAATCTCTTCTTTGTGATGATAATGCCAAGAAATAAAATCTCAAGTTGGCTCGTCCATCTTTCTTTATGTTAATCGTGACAGGCCTCTTGAATCTTCTCTTCCCTATCTTTTTTTTTTAATAGGAATTCTCTTGTTGAGACCCTATGAATCAATTGAAACCTCAGATTCATACTAGAACCACGATGATTTAAGAAAGCCAAAGCTAAACTCAAAGGTTTTCTGAGTAAAAACCATTTGATCATCACTTCTTAAATGAATGTAATAACTCAAAAAAATCTAGAGAAAGAGGTTTCTTTCGGTCAAAAGAAGTATGAAGAAAAAAATTGTTTGATTTATAAAAGACCTATTTCCATTTTTTTGAATCCGGTTGCGAGGTCTGAATAATAGGTATGAATCATAGTTCAAATATTTCTTTTCTTGATCTATTCTATATAGTCCGTGCTCCAGAGACTAGAATAAATATCTGACGAGGTAGAATCATCTTGATAGAGATGACAGGTCCATTCTC